TGAGCTTCATGTTCCTCCTCCCAAGATACATGTCAGAGCCGGGGGCATCCCAATCAAATTAAATGGGATGACAGTTTCTCAGTCTAAATCTGTCAAATGAAAATTTTGATCAAATCACACATCGCAATATACTAGGCCCTCTAATTCCCTAAGGGGCTTATCTAAAATATTCGCAATATAACTAGGAAGACGTTTCAAATACCACACATGAGTCACTGGACATGTCAGTTTGACGTATCCCATTTGGTACCTTCGTATCCGAGAATCAACAAATTCCACTCCGCATTCTTCACAAAATTTCGGGTCTTCTTTTTCAGTCCCAATCCCTCGGTAATTTCCACAAGCACAAATCCCACTTTTTATGGGTCCGAAAATTCTTTCACAAAACAATCCATCTTTCTCCGGTTTATTAGTTTTATAATGAAAAGTATAGGGTTTTGTCACCTCTCCGACTATCTCTCCATTGGGTAAAATTTTTTTTGCCCAAGCCATGATTTGTTGAGGGGAAACTGGTCCAATTCGAAGTTGTTGATGTTTATACTGGTCGATCATAGAATAGAAATTCTGATTCATTGAGATCAAGCTTCCTTCCTGTCCATCTGAAAGTTCTTTTCAGATACAAGGAAATGATTCAGTTCCAGGGACAAAGATCGTAGTTCTCGAACGAGCAATCGAAAAGATTCTGGAGCACCCTCTGGATTAGGTACTGTTGCTCCAATAATCGTAGCACCAAGTACTTCCTGACGAGCTCTAATATGATCAGATTTATAAGTAAGCATCTCTTGTAAAATATGAGCAACACCAAATCCCTCTAGAGCCCAAACTTCCATTTCTCCTACTCTTTGTCCCCCTTGTTTGGCCCTCCCTCTAAGGGGTTGTTGTGTAACAAGTGCGTAATGCCCACTGGAACGTCCATGGATTTTATCATCAACTTGATGAATTAATTTTAGGATATAGGACTTTCCTATTAGAACAGGTTGTTCAAAAAGATCTCCCGTTCTTCCATCAAATATTCTGCTTTTTCCCGGATATTCGGGTTCAAATACCCATGGATTTTTTGTTTTCTTACTGGCTTCATATAATTCAGAAAACACTAGTTTTCTTGAGGCCTCTTGCTCATATCTCTCATCAAAAGGTCCTATTCTATAATGTTTATTTAGCAGATCCCCCGCTAACCCGAGCGAACATTCAAATATCTGTCCCACATTCATTCGTGAGGGGACTCCTAATGGGTTGAATACCATATCAACGGGCGTTCCATCTTGCAAATAGGGCATATCTTGTCTAGACAAAATCTTAGAAATTATACCCTTATTCCCATGCCTTCCAGCTACTTTATCACCTACTTTGATTTCACGTTTCTGTGAAATATATACACGAATCTTTTCTGGATTAGAATTGGAAACTCCCTTTATATGGATCCATCTCACATCAATAACTCGACCCCTTCCTCCTATAGGTAGTCTTAGAGAAGTTTCTTTTGAAGTGGATACCTGAATACCAAGTATAGCTCGTAATAATCTATCCTCCGGAGCATATGACGATTCGCTCGCTGTCTGAGGTGTTAATTTACCTACTAAGATATCACCTGTTTCTATCCAAGATCCCAGCATCACAATTCCATTTTTGTCTAAATTTTGGAGTAAACGAGCCTCTAAATGCGGGATATCCTTAGTGATTCTTTCAGGACCTTGGCTTGTTACATGAGTCTGAATTTCATATTTACGAATGTGAAAAGAAGTATAAATATCTTCATAGACCAGACGTTCGCTAATTAGTACTGCATCTTCAAAATTGTAACCTTCCCATGGCATATAAGCTACTAATACATTTTTTCCTAAAGCGAGTTCCCCACCAGCTGTAGCCGCACCGTCCGCTAGAATTTGTCCCTTTTTAATGTATTTACCCCGCTGAACCTGAGTTTTTTGATGCATACAAGTATTTTTGTTGGAACGTTGATACATAACTAATGGAATGCTTATAGTATCCCCATTACTTGAGAAAATGATCTTTTGAGTATCAGTATAAATGATTTTTCCCTTGCGTTCGGCTATAGCTGAAATCCTCGAATCTAGAGCCGTTTGGCCTTCCAACCCAGTTCCAACAATGCACTTCTCGGACCGAGAAAGGGGAACTGCTTGGCGCTGCATATTAGAACTCATTAAAGCTCGATTCGCATCATTATGCTCGATAAAAGGAATGAGGGAAGCTCCAATAGAAAAATATTGGAAAGGAAAAATGCTTCTAAGATGAATCTCTTCCCATGCAATAGTCAGGAATTCTTGACGATATCGAGCTGGAACAACCTGTTGTTCTTGAATACCCCGATTCAAGGCCAAAGAATTTCCTGCTGCTACCATATAATATTCATCTCTATTTGGTGATAAATAAACCATCTGTGCATTTTTTGATCTATCAGATAATTCATAAAACGGACTCTCTATAGATCCCCAATAACCAACCTTCACATGAATAGCTAATGATCCAATAAGTCCAACATTGATTCCTTCGGACGTGTCAATTGGACAAATACGTCCATAGTGACTCGGGTGGATATCTCGTATCCGAAAACTAGCAGTTCGCCCCGTCAATCCTCCAGGACCCAAATAACTCCATTTTCGCCCATGAACAATTTGTGTCAACGGATTAGTTCGATCCAAAACTTGAGATAAAGGGTGTAGGCCAAAAAACGATTCATAAGTAGTTGTTAATGAAGTTGAAGTTACCAAATTTTGAGGAGTCGGTATCAATTTATGCCTGATTGCTCCACATATAGTTCCTCGAACCGTATTCTCTAAACGAACAAGAGCCAATCCGAATTGATCCTGTAATAGATCTGCTACAGAACGAATACGTTTATTTCTCAAGTGATTCATATCGTCAAGTGTACCCATTCCCAATTTCATTCCAATCAAATGATCCACAGCAGCCAATAGATCTCGTGGTAACAAGAATGTATTGTTTTGGGGTATATCAAGATTAAGTCTCCGGTTCATATTTCGTCGACCAATCTTTCCTAATTCACATCTTTGTTGAAAAAATTTCTTTTGTAATTCCTTGCATAAGGACTCAGAAAATACCGTATCCCCCCCTACACAAGCAAATTGTTGATAAAATTCCAAAATAGCATTTTCTTTTGACCCAATCTTTTTTTTCTCTTTATCATTCGGGAAAGACAAGAAAATTTCAGGGTAACAAACATTATCTAGAATTTCTCTTATATTCAAACCCATAGCTGATGATAGAACTAGAATAGATATTTTTTGTTTTCTACTTACACGGGCCCATATCCTTGCTTTTCTATCAATTTCTAATTCCGACCTTCCCCCCCAATCCGATATTATAGTACAAGTATAGACAGAAATTCCGTTATGTTCCAACTCTGAACGGTAGTAAATACCGGGACTTTGCAATATTTGGTTGATCACAATTCGGTATATTCCATTTACTATAGAGGTTCCAAAAGAATTCATTATAGGGATGTTTCCAATAAAAACGGTTTGTTCTTGCATATTTCTACCAGTTTTCCAAATTAAGACCGCGGGGACATATAATTCAGAAGAATATGTGAGTGATTCATACACAGCATCTCTTTCTTTTAGAAAGGGCTCTACCAATTGATATGTTTCCACAAATAATTGAAATTCAATTTCTTGATCTCTATCTTCAATTTTTTGAAACTTATGAAATTCTTCCGTCAAGCCCTGATTAATGAACCTACAAAATCCTTCAAATTGTATCTGACTAAATCCAGGTATTGTGGACATTCCCTCATTTCCATTCTGGAGCATCTTAATCTGAAATTTCCTATTTATTGAAAAAATCCCATTATTGGCTTGGCTCACTATTCATCGAACCCTACCGATTGATCTAGCAATGATGGAATGGATATTCTGTTTACTGAATCACATAAAATTTGAGTCAACTCCATCCATATATATCATACGTATGAACGGAAGCAAGACAGAAAAATGGAGGGCATTTTTGATACAAGTTCAAATTTGATCTTGAGCCAGGTACAAAGAAAAAGAAATGGAAATTGATAAAGCATTCCTGGTAAAAATTCTGTCACTTAGGCTGATGGAGTCTTTTATCGGATGTCAAAATTGATCCAATTTATACCTAATTCTTTTATTATGATATTACGATCAAGGGTACAAAAAAATAAAAATTTAATGAATTAAGGATTCAATCTGCTCTCTATGAATGAGATAAAAACAGAAGAATCAGGAACAGCATAGAGTTTCCCCTTTTTTTAGCACACGCAATTGAATGTTCAAAAAGGAATTCGCAAATCTTTTTTTTTATCGTATAATTTCGAAAATACAATGGAATTGCATACGTATTACGTATATAGTCATAGGAGTAATCTTTAGGAAGTACATGCCAATATAGCTATCTAGCTATTCGTATATCACATCTTTTATCATAATTGAACTTGGTGCAACATAGGTTAGGTCGCACTCTATCATAATGTCTATCTTCTATTCATATTCAAGTACGATGATCCTATATAGGGATATGTGCATAAGAAATAGACCCGGGTTCGGTATTCACGTATAAAAATTTCTGTTCTGGGGTTTAGTTCTGGGGTTTACATATAACCATATATTTTCTTATAATTAGAATTGATAATGATTATTCGTAAATCAATTGGATTTTGCATCCATTAACCATTAAGGTAATACAAATGGATATACAAAATTAAGAGCTGTTCGCTAATTCAAAGTAAGTAAGAGTAAAGAGTAAAAGAGTAATAATTAAATAGTTAATGAAGTAAAGAATGAATTATTCTAAATTGCCCTGCATTTTACAGTCTGTGACCGGGGCCGGGAATCTTTTCACTTTTCTATAGATCTATCGAATCTATAGAAAAGTGAAAAGAGAAGGTAAGTTTTTAAGCGACGCGTGTTTTGAGATAAAATCAATCGAAGAAAAGGATAGGATAGAAAAAGGATCCAATAAAAAAGAGGAATTCTTTTTTGGAAAAGGATAAGTACAATGGGATTAAAGATCCAAAAAGAAAAGAGATTAAGAAAGTAAAAAATTTAAATCAAAACAAAATGAGGAAAGGAATAGAAATAGAAAATATAAAGAAATATAAATATTAAATATATAGAATATAGAATATAAGTATAAGAATATATATATATATCTATAATTTATCTACTTATTATATTTATATACTTATTCTAATTATAGAATTTCTTTATCTTTATCCATTTTGGATGGAATTTGGCGGCATGGCCAAGTGGTAAGGCGGGGGACTGCAAATCCTTTATCCCCAGTTCGAATCTGGGTGTCGCCTGATCAACAAAAAAATACTTGAAATTTATTAATCCTGTTGATCGAACTTGACGAATTCTTGCCCCGTAAAAGCATAGGCAAGGGCTAGGTCTGTTGATACTTGATTTTGAGAACTCGTAGGGCCTATAAAAGCCTGTCATCTTTTTCTCAAAATCTGGGTTCTGAGTGTGGCTCAAAAAGGTACCAAGAAATCTGAAGCAAACCAATCTTATTAATGATTGATTTGGGCTATTCTGAACTGAATCAAATAAAATAAATAGTGAGAATTCATTATGGGTATCAGAACTATGAAAGTAAGAAGTCGGAAATCTTGGTATACAAAGGTTCCTAAGAGACACTCCTTTTTGGCTACTAAAGTTGAAGAAAGGATTCTAAAAAAGACTATAAAGACTCCCTCATTATTTTACACTAGAACTTTCTTAATATTGAGGTAGTGTCTACTCACTCTGTTTGCGATGAAATGAGATTGGATAGGCTGATGGTAAATTCATTGAATAATTGTGACAAAGAACTGAAGATACTTTGTATTCAGACTCACTAGAGGCTCTGAGTGCTGCTCATAAATTTAATCAGAATGGTTGAATGGCTCTTCTTTCTATTTACTATTTATATATTTATTTATATATTTTAAATATTTTATTTTATATTTTTTTTTTCAATTCTTTCTATTTCAATAGAATTCTATTGAATAAGAAATCTAGGAACTTTTTATGAGTAGATTCATGAAATTGGTTCATAAAGAACCGTAAGTAAGAATCCTATTTTTCTTTCTATTTCATTTAGATTGAGTATAGATAAAAGATCTTCCTATGTTATACTATGTTAGACTATTCAATTCGCGACGATAAATTTATTTGATATTGTTATTCATAATATTGTTAGTATCATCAAGATGCAATTCATACCTTTGAATTGATAGGAGTCCACTTTATCATCTCTATGGGATTAGATCCCGAATTATTGTGAAAGAAGAAAACAAAGAGATTATGGAAGTCAATATTCTTGCGCTTATTGCTACTGCGCTGTTCATTTTAGTTCCTACTGCCTTTTTACTTATCATATACGTCAAAACAGTCAGCCAAAATGATTAATTTGAATGAAACTTGAATTATTCATTTTTATCAATGATTGAAGAAATGAAAGGGTTTAAAACTCTAGTTAAGTCTTAAATGAAATGGTGGAATAAGAAGTATCTGAGATAGTGTGGTAGAAAGAGCTATATATAGCTCTTTCTACCACACTATACAATTGAGTATTGTAGAATATTTCATATTCATTCATATTCTTAGTACATAAAACATAAAGTTGTATTGTATACAGAAAGAAGCTTTCTCTTATATAGATCAATTGACAATAGATATTTATATCTAAGTAATAATATATATTAGACGTACATCAAAATGAAATAACACTTGAATTTTCTATTTTTTCTCTACACCCATTTGTATACATTTTGATCAATCCAAAAGAATTGCAAGCCCAACTGCTTGAATTCCTGATTCTTTATATCTATTCTTATGCTTATGGATCCGGGGGCCCATCGAAAGAATTAATGTAGGAAGAATAGTACAGGCATATACTATATACCATATAAATACCATATAATATACATATCATATATTAGAGAATTATAGAAATCTAAGAATATTAGAATAATATTAGATAATAAATAATAATAAAAGAAAACTATTTAATTATTTAATTTTAATTATTTAATAGAGGATTAATTAGAAATCTAATACTAGTAAGATATCTAAAAAATAATATCTAAATATAGATAAACTAAAGTAAGTCAAGTTTTTTTTTTAGCTTTCGCAAAACGATTACAATTGATACAAATAGATTTTTCAGTAAAGTACTAAATTAGTAATCTTCCTAGTTCTAAAGCCCACTCCTTCCCCATACTACAAGTGAAAGAGAAAATGTAAACACTACCATTAAAGCAGCCCAAGCGAGACTTACTATATCCATGCAAATGATGTCCCCTATCTCTATGAAATGAAGGAATTTTTCCATTATTGATTTATAATCATAGTGGAATCAATGGTGCAGAGTCAAAATAGGATTCTTTATTGTTATTGTATAAGAAATCCCATCTCATTTTCCCGCTTTTCCACTTTTCCTTTTCTATCACCTATTCTTTTCTTGTACACTTATCCAATTATTCATTCTTATTCCTTTACTTATTTTACT